ATTGGAACTCTTTATTTCATATTAGCTATTTGGTCCGGTCTCTTAGGAACGGGTCTTAGGGTTTTAATGCGATTAGAGTTGTCTGTTCCTGAGAGGGTTATGGGAAATAGTCACTTATATAATGTTCTGGTGACTTCACATGGTCTGGTAATGATTTTTTTCTTTGTAATGCCTATGATAATGGGAGGTTTTGGGAACTGATTGTTTCCTTTAATGCTAGGTGCGGGTGACATGGCTTTTCCTCGGATAAATGCGTTGAGTTTCTGGTTGATGCCTGGTTCTATAATTTTGCTACTGATGTCTGCTTTTGTTGAAGAAGGGTTTGGTGGGGGTTGGACTTTATATCCTCCTCTATCTAGAAATTGGGCACATTCCGGTCCTTGTACGGATTTTGCAATTTTCTCCCTTCACGTCGGTGGGGTTTCTTCTATTTTGGCTTCTATCAATTTTTTAACTACAATAATAGGGATGCGTCCTGGTGGTGTCAGACTTATTCGGTGTACGATGTTTGTTTTAGCATTAAGAATTACTAGGTTCTTGTTGATTTGTGCTATGCCTGTTCTTGCTGGGGCTCTTACTATGTTAATTACTGATCGTAATTTTAACACTAGATTTTTTGATCCGGCTGGATTAGGGGATCCTATGTTGTTCGTGCACTTGTTTTGGTTTTTCGGGCATCCGGAGGTATACATTTTAATTCTTCCTGGATTTGGTATTATTTCTCATGTTGTGAAGGTTGGATCGGGTAAAGAAGATATTTTTGGTAAAGTAGGAATGTTTTATGCCATGAAATCAATTGGTCTGTTGGGGTTTCTAGTTTGGGGTCATCACATATTTTCTATGGGTATTAATGTTGATAGACGCTCTTATTTCAGGGTTGTTACGATGATTATTGCTGTTCCCACAGGTGTAAAAGTGTTTAGGTGAATCGCTACAATAATGGGTGGTCGAGTTCGAAATTGGGCCGCTATGTATTGGGCTGTAAGATTTTTAGTGTTTTTTACTATAGGAGGTTTAACTGGGATCGTAGTTTCTAGGGCGTCTTTAGATGTTCTGTTACATGATACATATTATGTCGTAGCTCATTTTCATTATGTGTTAAGGATGGGTGCTGTTTTTGCCATGTTTGCTGGGTTCCATTATTGGTATCCTTTGGTTACTGGTCTTGCTCTTCATGATTCTTGAAGAAAAATGCAATCAGTCTCTATGTTCTTTAGGGTTAACTTAACGTTTTTCCCTCAGCATTTCTTAGGAATGAGAGGGATGCCTCGGCGATATGCTGAATATCCTGTGGGTTATTCGTTTTTTAATGCTTTATCTAGTTGGGGGTCTACAGCTTCTATGTTAAGTCTTTTCTTCTTTTTATTTATTGTTTGGGAGAGTTTTATTGCTGAGCGTCGTGTTATTTCTTTAGGTGTCCCTAAGACTGAGATTGAGTGGGCTCATGGAATGCTTCCTGTTCCTTTACATAATCGTGTTTACCGTCCTTTAGTTGTGGTTGGTGGAAAAAGAAAAGTAAGAAAAGAGAAGAACATTAAGTATCTTGTTCGTGATTGAGCTGAAGGTAAGCCTTTTTAGATATAAGGAAGGAAACTAAAGGCTTTTAGCTCGCTGTGTTAATCGGTTGAGCTAACAAGAATGGCTGGGTAGTTTAAGAAGAATAGTAGTTTTGTAATCTGTTGGTGCCTGTCTAGGTCCTAGCCATGTGAGAAGAAATGGAGTTTTTACTGTTTTTAGATTAGGGTTATTTTCTATTCTTGTTAGAGACTACGGAAGATTTGGGTGAAGTACATTAGTTTTCTTGGTTTTGGGGGTAGTATTTACTTATATGTGATGAATTTCAGGGGGTAGGAAAGGGGGCCGTCCTTCTTATAAATTTAAGTAGTGTCTTTTTTTGTGTTAACTGGATGTGTGTTGGGGAGAGCAATTTGAAGAGCTGGGGGAGCTGGTGTAATTTTTGCGCTTGTTGTTGCTTATTTGCTGGCCATCTTAGAGTTTTCTATTCAGCCTTTTTGTGGTTTTCAGCCTATGAGCTTCGTCTTGCTTGATAAGTTTAGAACTTTAATAGTTATCATAACCTTAGTTGTTGGTATTATAACTTTGATGTGTAGGCATAATGAGTTTAATCTTTACAGAGTGAGGGCCAAGAAAGGAGCAGAGTTGAGCGTCCTTCTTACCTTACTATGTTCTGTTTTTATGTTTGTTTCTGCTAATTGGATGTGATTCTATATGTGGTTTGAGGCTTCTTTGATTCCTATATTGTGATTAATTTTGATATGAGGTTATCAGCCTGAACGTTTTGAAGCAGCAATATTCATGACTTTATACACTGTAGCTGGTTCTCTTCCCCTGTTACTGGTTTTAATTCATTTTATAAAAAACTGTAGCAGGGATTCTTTTCTACTCGCTAAGCTTTCTTATGATTTCTGGGTGTCCGGAACTTCTCTAAGTAAAATGGCTGTGCTGGGCTTAATTTTAGGGTTTCTTGTGAAAGCCCCTTTATTTGGGGTTCATGGTTGGTTACCTAAGGCTCATGTAGAGGCCCCGTTAGCGGGGTCTATGCTCTTGTCCGGAGTGTTACTAAAGTTGGGTGGTTATGGGTTATATCGTGTAGTTTGGCTTGTTGATTTAAAGTCCGGGAGGGGCTGGTATGTAGTGCATGCTGTCATAAGTCTCAGATTAGTAGGGGGTTGTTTGTGTACTGCTGTTTGTGCTTGTCAGAGAGACTTAAAATCTATGGTAGCTTTCTCATCCGTGGGTCACATGGGTTTTTGTATTTGTGGCTTGTTGAGGGGTACTAGCATTGGAATTGGTGGTGCTGCTTCTGTTATATTTGCTCATGGTATCGTCTCTCCCCTATTGTTTGCTTTGTCGGCTGCCTTGTACGATGGTAGAGAAACTCGAAGGGTGGGAATAAATTTGGGGGTTGACACTGCAGCTCCCGGTTTTTCTTTTATTTGGGCAGTAAGTTGGTTTGTTAATATGGGAGTTCCTATAACTTTAAATTATTTAGGGGAGTGAATGTTAATTGGGAGTATGAAATTAGTGGTTCCTTCTCTTCTTATCTTCGTCTGGTTAAGGTGCTTCCTGAATGGAGTTGTGAGATTCTATGCTTTCAGTACTGTTTGTCATGGGATTTGAACTGAGTTTAGGCGAAGGAACGGCCTTCAAATTAATGAGCGTTATTACACTAGGTGTGCTTTTGGCTTATTAATCTTGTTTTTCAGTCCTTTTGCTCTAGATTTTTATACTGCATAGAAGTACCCTCAGGAAGCCGTTCTAGTTTATAAAAATGTTGTGTTGTGGCCGCAGAGATAGACTTTGTCTGGATGGTATTTTTTATGGTGTATAGTAGCACGCTGGTTTTTCATGCTAGAGGAGGAAGCTTTTCCTGACTTTCCAAGGGGAATAGCTGTCTTGAAATCAGCTTGGGGGTGTTCGAGTCATCCAAAAGTCTGTGGAATTAAATGGGGATCCTATATATTTAGGAAATCAAGTTACCTGTGCTACACACAGGTTAGAGTGGGAGTGGTTCTTTTATGGGGTTTTTGTTTTGGTGTGTCTAGGGTTATCTTGTGTTTTTGGGGCCCTGTGATATAACTTGGGGACTCGGGCTAAGCCTGTTTGGGCACAGAAAACCGCTTTCGAGTGTGGTTTTGACCCTCTTAGGAGGTCTTGAAGACCGTTTAGATTACGTTTTTTCTTGCTTGCTATAATTTTCTTGGCTTTTGATGTGGAGATAGTCCTATTCTTTTGTGTTGTCTACTCTAAAGGAATATTTTGATTAGGGATATCTTACTATTTAAAGTTCCTTCTAGTCCTGTTCATACTTGTGCTGTTTTTGGGGTTACTTCATGAAGAAAATGAAGGGAGTCTTGAGTGAAAATAGTTTTGGTATTGTGCCAGATAATTGGGCTTTCTTGATGTGGAAGAATATGAAGGTTAAACCCTTTCGATACCAGCCCTGGAAGCTATTGTAGCGTTAGGCTTTTAACCTGAAGACAGTGATTTATTCATCCTGGGTGTTGAAGTGGTAGAAATTAATGCGTCGGATTTAAGCTCCGGAGATAGGGTTGTCCCTCTTTAACATACATGATAAGAAGCGTGCTGGTTGTGCTAGTTATGCAAATTGGGGTCTCCTATTTCATTTTAACAGAACGAAAGGGGCTGGGGATGTTTCAATTACGTCAAGGCCCTAACAAAGCTAGTTTTAAGGCGTTGGGTCAACCTGTTGCCGATGGTGTTAAACTATTTTTGAAGCAGCTAAGTTTTCCTTATGGTTCTAGATTAAGTGCTTACTTACTTGGCCCTACTTTGCTGTTTTTTCTTGCCTGTTTAAGGTGGTTGGCCTTTCCTTCTATCGAGGGAAGAGTACGGCTAGAGTGGGGTATATTATACGTGCTTTGTGTCTCTAGTCTCCATGTTTTTGGGGTCTTTATTTGCGGTTACAGGTGTGATTCTCGTTATGGAATGTTAGGTGCCATACGAGGTGTTGCTCAAGCTATTTCTTATGAGGTAGTTATAAGTGGTGTAGTGTTTTGTCCATTAATGTTGTTAGGGACCTTAGATTTAGCCCAATGTCGCCAATTTGGCGCCATTAACGCTATTATTGCTATTGAAACTTTAATTGTGTGGATTGTGGTAATATTAGCTGAAACTAATCGTACTCCTTTTGACTTTGTTGAGGGAGAATCTGAGTTAGTAGCAGGATATTCTGTTGAATATGGCGGAGGGGCTTTTGCTGTGATCGCCCTAGCGGAGTATGGTAGAATATTTTTTATAAGGGTTTTGAGTTCCGTTATTTTTTTTAATGGTGTCGGAAAGTTGGGGTCTGGTTCTTTTTTATCTAACATATGGTTTAGTTTCATAGCAGTGTGTTTCTGTTTTATGTTTATTATTGTTCGAGGTGGTTTACCTCGGTTTCGGTATGACCTATTAATATCTTTTTGTTGATTGTGGTTACTTCCGTTAACATTGGGCTTTATGGGGTTTTATTTGTGTGTTGGTTAGGGTTTAGGTAGTTTAAATTAGAACGTGGCGGTGAAGTTGCTAAGGTGATTGTGTATTCCTAGACAGTGGTTCAGAATGGGAAGTATGGATTTCTTGATCCTATAACCTATAGGTGTTTAAATTTAGTGACCTATTACGATTTAGTTATAGTAATTTGTGTGGGAGTAATAATAATTGTGGTTAGGTTTTTGGCTTTTTCGTTAAGTCGAGGAGTTTTTTTGAAAGGTTATTCTTACCGGTTTGGTAAAGGATGTAACTGATTAGAGTTTTGTTGAACTCTTTTTCCAGGGGGAATTCTAGGTGCATTGGGTTATGTTTCTTGAGAAAATCTTTATGAGATGGAGTTAACTGATAGAGCTGACTATCATGTAAAAGTAGTTGGTCACCAGTGGTATTGAGAGTATGAATATTTTATGAGATCCCAACTAAAGGCTAGAGACGAGCTGAATACTTCAATTAAGTCGCGTGTTCCAGTTAGGGAGAGGTGTGGTGCTGTTTTTAGGGCCGTAGGTGCGGAAAGGTGTTTTCCTTTTTCGGTCACTGGTGATTCTTCGTTGGGAGATTTACATCTAAATTATGATAGTTATGGGGTTTCCATGGCTACCGTTCTAGATGAGGCAGCAGGAGCTGATGATGAAAGTATAAGAGTTTTTTGGCCTTTCTTAGGTCAAGGCGGAGTAACTCAGCCTATGTTTGTTGCGGTCAATAAGACTACTGAGGTAAAAGTTTGTACAGCTGATGTAATTCATAGATGGGGTGTACCAGCCTTGGGTGTTAAAATAGATGCGGTACCAGGTCGTGTAAATCACTTGGGTGTACATCCTTACAGAGTAGGTCTAGCTTATGGTAATTGCTATGAGTTGTGTGGTTATGGTCACAGGGTAATGCCTATTTGTGTGGCAGTTGTCTCTAAGGAAGCTTATCATGGAATTTTAAACTCCATGCTTATAGGTGCTCTAGAGGGCTAGGGAAGGTAGCATAATGTAGTGTGTCTTGTTTACACCAAGGCTGTGGTGTCTTACCTCTTTCCTGGGATGTTAGTTTAATATAGAACGGGCGGCTGTTAACCGCCTAGTGTGGTGTGTCATACATCTCGTAGAGGGCCGGCTTAGCAGAAGTTTAATGTTTGCGATTTAGGTTCGCAGGGTGTAGGTGTCTACAGTTGGTAGGAAATGGTAGTACTTAAGTATGCATAGTTTCGGCCTATGTGGTGGACTCTTGTGTCCTCATTTCTATGTATAAAGTGGATGGTGTTGGCTCTAAGCTAACTAGAAAACTTATATCTCTTACCATTCTGTCTACTCCTTTTGAGAAATTTTGAAATAAAGGCGGCCGAACGCCTAACGTCAACACAGAAGGTGAGTATTATGTCTTTCTTATTGCTTCTTTTTGTATGTTTTTCTTTTTTTTTACAATTAAATGATTATTTTTAGATATGGTAAAAGCGGGTTATTCTTTAGCTTTTGAGTGGGATTTGTCAGCTACTCTTCCTGTTACTTGTTCTTTACTTTTTTATGTTGATTGGGCTGCTGTTCTATTCAGGATGAGTGTTCTTTTTATCTCTGGAAGCGTATTTATTTATTGTTGTTTCTATATGCAAGGAGATCCTCATCCTGATCGGTTCTGTTGGTTGGTTGGTCTTTTCGTGTTTTTTATAAATATCTTCATTTTCATGCCTAGTATGATGGGAATACTTGTAGGCTGGGACGGCTTAGGTATCGTGTCTTTTGCCTTGGTTTCTTACTATAAGAACCATGAGTCTTTATCTGCAGGAATAGTTACTCTTTTAACTGGACGAATTGGGGATGCTTGTTTGGTGGTTCTGGTTGCTTCACTTCTCCACAATCTAAGTTGAAATTGATATGATATTCAGCAGTTGCCTACTTTCGGAGTGATATTTTTAATTGTTGTTGGTAGCATAACTAAAAGAGCTCAAGCTCCTTTTTCTGCTTGATTGCCTGCTGCCATGGCGGCACCTACTCCTGTTTCTGCGCTAGTTCATTCTTCGACTCTTGTAACAGCTGGTGTATATGTAATTTACCGTTATTTTGATTGTGTTCAGGGGACTTGGGGGGTTTATTTGGTTTTTTTTGCTATAATAACTATGCTGATGTCGGGTTTTGTTGCTTTGGGAGAGATGGATGTTAAAAAAGTTGTTGCTTTTTCAACCATAAGACAACTTGGGGTGATAATATTGTCTTTAAGAGCTGTGAGAAGAAAAGAGATTGGAATATATCATTTACTGGTTCATGCTTACTATAAATCTCTCATGTTCTTATGTGTGGGTTGCGGTATTTATAAGGGGGAAGGAAACCAGGATTCTCGCCTATCTCAGAGGATGTGGTTGAAAATACCTATTGTGAGGGGTTGGCTGTTTGTTGCTTGTTTTTCTCTAGGAGCTGTACCTTTTACATCAGGATACTGATCTAAGCATGCTGTGGTTGAGGGCTGCATTCATGGTGAGGTTAGGATGTTGGGGGCTATCGTAGTTTGTTTGTCCGTTTTGGTGACTTCTTTTTACACTTTCCGCTTGATGTACTTGCTTTTTTTCTCTGGCCAAAAGAATCCTTTTGTTCGGGGCATAGGTCCTCATCATTCATATGATCATAAAGAGCGTTTATTTGTTTATCTATCTTTACATTTTTTAGGTATTGCGAGCATGAAAGTTGGCCCTTATATTCATAGAAGATTCAGGTTCGTGGGCGCTCCTGTTCATAGCCCTGCTTGGTTTAGGGTTGTTAGGTTAATTATGGTGATAGGAGGTGGGCTATTAGCATTAATTGGTAACCCCTGGTTGACTGGGGGGTTGCGTTGGTCTTTTGTGAATTCTACACTAACTACAAAACATTTATTCAATTGTAGGCGAGTTCCCGGGAGAAAATGGTTTTTAAAAAGTCATTGGTTTTATCCTCATTTAAGAGGGAACATGATAAGAGTAGGAGGGTTGAAATTTGTGTATGGCTTGTACCTACTGGTGGAGAAAAGCTGATTCACTGTGTTTGTTACACGAGATGGGATTCGTAATGTTGTCGCGGTCTCTAAGAGCTGACAGTACTTGGGGAAAATTGTTGCAGTTTTCTTGTTTACTGTAATTACTTTTATTAGAATTAAGTGGGTCTGCCATTCTGGTCGACACCACAATGATTTTTAGCATTAAATTATAGGTGAGGGGTAGTTTAAAGAGAATGTAAGATTGTCAATCTTATGGTGTCAATATTAGACTCCCTTAGGTGGTGACTGTATTAATAATTTGTATAGTAGTCCTACTCGGAATCACTATTCTTCTTAAACATCCTTTAGATGTGAGAGCTTGTTTAATAGTGGCCGGAAGGATTGGTGCGGGGGTACTAAGGTTTACCACATCTTGCTTAATGGGGTTTGCTCTCTTCATGGTGATGGTTGGAGGGGTTCTCGTGTTTTTGGCTTTCTGTGTTGCCCTAGTCCCGTATAGAAAAGGTATTTCAACCTATCAGGGAAGAAGACGTTTTGTCGTAATTTCTGGTATTTTTTTTTGAGTAATGGTTGCTGGAATTAGGTTATATCTTGTGGTGTTTGATCCGTTAACGGGGTTTTTAAGATCTCATAACTCTTTTTTCCGTAGAGCTGAGAGGTTTATCTGTTGTCGGCAGTGAGGTGTGGTTATGGTGCTTTTAGGGATGTATCTTTTGGCAGCCATTATTGTTGGGGTGTCAGTCAGGTCCAAGTACTCTGGGGCTTTAGTCAATAAAAATTGACATAAAAAAGACTTTTCTATCAGGTTAATGGAAGAGGAGGTTAATCAGGTTAGATCAAGAAAGAGGCAGAAGTAAGATGGATGTTATTTTTTGGTTAGTTGCGTTGATTTGAGGGGTGTCTGTCATTTTTGTTCGACACAAAGATTTTCTTGTTATTCTTATTTTACTTGAAATGGCTGTTGTTAGTTTATTTACTGGTCTAATACTGTATCTCTCACTTGTGGGGAATGGATTTACTTCTTACAGGCTTCTAACCTTTTTGACCATGTTTGTTTGCGAGTCGGTGGTTGGTTTGTCCCTTCTTGTTAGAGCTACCCGAAACTTAGAATTCATTAGTGTAACTAGTTTTTGTTCTTTAAAATACTAAGTGAGCAGGTGTAATTGCGCACGAGAGATTTTGGTTTTCTAGGGTGCCTATCAAAAGGCGGCTCACTAATGAGAAGTGTAAGAAGTTTTACTCGTTTAAGGCCTGCATTTTCTTTCTTCATGTCTCTTAGGGTGTTGGGGTTAGTGATAGTCGTTTGCAGTGGGGGGCTACTTGGTGTGTACATTGGGTTTGAATGTAGTTTTCTTGGGTTAGCCGCTATTTTATCCGGGGAGAGAGTGGAAGAGAATGAAAGTTGTATAAAATATTTTGTGTTTCAAGCTTTAGGTTCATTGTTTATGTTATTCGGGTTTATTTTAATGATCGAGCCAGTTTTAAGGGCCAAAATTCCTTTACTGCTCACTCTTCTGGGTGTGTGTTTGAAAGCTGGTTTTTTCCCTTTTCAATTTTGAGTTCCTTCTGTAATGTCAACTTGTTCTTGGTTTAGTTGTTTTCTAATTGCTGTTTGACAGAAAGTAGGTCTAGTGTGTTTTATTGGGAAATGAGGTTTAAGGTATAGTCTTGTAATGTGAATGGAGTTGGTTGCAATAGTCACTGCTTTTTTGGGAGCAGTGGGTGGAGTTTGAGTTGTTTACTACCGAGCTTTAATGGGGTATTCGTCTCTTGTACATAGAGGATGGATAATTATGGCTGCTATAAGTAGATTATCAAGTGTGATGTTTTACATGGTTGTGTACGGGTTAATTAGGGGTGTTCTAATGCGACGTTTGTATAAGCTAAAAGTAATATGTTTCGAGGACTTTAGAAATTCACATCATCGTGAATCTGGTTCTGTTTTCATAGTTTTCATAGATTTCCTATCTCTTGGGGGTCTTCCTGTTTTGCCTGGGTTTTTACCTAAGGTAGTGGTCCTTATAGTAATAGGGTTTAGGCACCCTTATGTGCTTATTTTTTTAATTATATCTTCGGTTATTAGCTTATTTTACTACTTAAAGGTTGCGATAGTAGCTGGTGTAGGGAGAGGTATTAACTTCTACTTGACCCATAAGTGATCTGGGTCTTTGTCAAGAGGATCAGCCCTTAAAAACTACATGTTTTGCAATTTTTTTCTCTATTTCATAGGAATAGTTGGTCTTTTAACTTTGGTAAGAGTTGTGGTTTTTAGTAGTAGTATATTGAGTATTCCTTCCTTCCAAGAAGGCGGTCCAAAAGCTTGGCTACTAAATTAGGATAGTCCTTTTTATTAAAATGAACAACAATGTTTCTGTGAGAAATGTATCTCGCCATTCGCTTCGTAAAGAAGTACCACTCCTAAAGGTTGTTTCCGGCTCTCTTTACGATCTCCCGGTTCCTACTAATCTTTCATATGGATGAAATTTTGGGTCTTTATTAGGGTGTTGCTTGGTGATGCAGATTACAACTGGTATTTTTTTAGCTATACACTACACTCCGCATGTGGCAGAGGCTTTCGACTCTGTTGTAGCTATCGGACGAGATGTAAAAAGTGGTTGAGTAATTCGAAGGTTTCATGCAAATGGAGCTTCATTTTTTTTCATCATAGTTTTTCTTCATATTGCGCGAGGGTTATTTTATCATTCTTTTTACTTGAAAAAAACTTGATTTATCGGGGTGCATATATTCTTGTTACTAATGCTAATTGCTTTTACTGGCTATGTTTTACCTTGAGGGCAAATGTCTTACTGGGCTGCAACTGTAATTACTAATCTGGCTACAGCTGTGCCCTTAGTCGGAGAAACATTAGTAGCTTATATTTGGGGTGGAACCACGGTCTGTGATGCTACTTTAAAACGATTTTATGTTTTTCATATGTATGCTCCGTTCCTCTTAGGTGGCCTTTCTGCACTTCATATGGCGTACCTTCATGAGACGGGATCAGGTAATCCTTTAGGAATCTCAGCGGATTTAGACAGGGTTCCATTTCACCCTTTCTTTACTTTTAAAGATTTGTTTGGGTTTGTGGTGTTTTTTACTGGGATTTCAGGGGTTGTCCTTTTAAGTCCAGATGTGTTTACTGATCCTGAAAATTTTATTCCGGCAGACGCTGCTAAAACTCCTCTTCATATTCAGCCTGAGTGATACTTCTTATTTGCGTATGCAATTCTACGGAGGGTTCCTAATAAGTTAGGTGGGGTAATCTTACTGGTCTTATCAGTAATGGTATTATATGGGTTACCTTTTTTCCGAAAGAGTATAATTAAGGGTTGTCGTTTCAATTACGCTAGGCAGGTAATGTTCTGGGTGTTCATTGCAAATTTTGCTCTGTTATCATACTTTGGGATGTGTACGGTAGAACATCCGTACGATAAGATTCCAATGATGTCTACGATGTTATACTTTTCTTTCTTCATATTATTTCTACCGGTATCCCACCTTTGGGAAAAGGTGTTTGTAACACGTTTAGTGAAGAAAGAGATTTCGTCAAAAAACGAGGATGTTGATAGGGATAGCCGAAAACGCTGATCACAATAGTAGATTTTTTTTTTTTTTTTTTCGTCAAAGTTTTTTCTTTCTATTTTTTTAGAAAATAATAATTTCATGGAAAGACATGGATTATGCATAGCCTATGTAATAGGCTATGTTGTGCGCACACCAAATGCTGTGCTTTAGGACATTATGCACTATGGCCATGTATAGGCAGGCTCATCTTCAAGAAGTGTTTTGAATGAGCCTGCCTATACATGGCCATAGGCGTAATGTCCAGTAGTAATAATAATAAAATAAAATAAAATATAGTACTATTAATAGTACTATCAACATGTGTCTACTGTGGTATAGGGATGGGGGGGTCTGGGGGGGAAGGGTTTGACTGATGTTGTATGTTGTTGTTACCTAGAGTATCGCGTAGTTCTTGTGGTGATTGATTTATTGTAAGGCTTGCTTTCTTAAATTTGTTTTTGTGTAATTATTCATGGAAATAGAAATGGAGAGTAAACTAAATCAAGTTACTGGGCTCATGACCCGGATATAGGCTTCGTCCTCCTCCTTATCTCTAGTAGTTTAAGAAGAACGTGAGATTGCAAATCTTGAGGTAAATGGTTTTCTGGAGATTGATGAGTGAGATCCTTCTTAGGTAGTATTGTGAGAGATTATGATTTGAGATCATCTATAAGTTAGGAATAATGTCGGTCTGATTAATTAGAATTGCTTGAATTTAGTACTTTTTGTATCATGGGGCATAGAGTTTGTATCTGTTTAGTTTGTCCTGAAAAGTCCTGAGCTATCTCCCTTATAAATTTGAGTATTTTTGTCTTGTGATGTTGCAGTATCATGGGTAATAGGGAGATTGTGGTGAAATGTCTGTCGGAGGACTTGATAGCTGGTTAATCGGGAAATGTACATGAGTACAGCGAAAATTCTGGGTGCTTGAGTTGTGTCAGGTGGTCAAGGGTTTTCAGTGAAGTCAGAGGGGTTAATCTCTTTGAGTGTCTTGGGTTATTGGTTGTGAAGTAGGGTTAATGGTGCCTATCTTATGTTGAATTTTTGTTCAAAGCTGCCAACACAGTATTATCGATTATTACCGTTTTTCATGATCAAATTTATTGTTGTGAAAGTAGTATGCCATGAGTAAGTGAGTTGAGGTACAATTACGATGCGTCGTTGAGAAGCAGAAGTTTTGGGTTTAGAAAGTTTATTTCTCGTTCGTGAAAGTGAGTAGTAAAGTAAGCATAAGGAACTCGGCAAAAGTCCCCTTCGCCTGTTTATTAAAAACATCGCTTCTAGAATTTGATTTTATTAGAGGTCGTGCCTGCCCGGTGAAGAAATTTGCTTTAAACGGTTGCTGTTGATAGCAGTACGAAGGTAGCACAATCAATAGTCCTTTAATTGGGGAACAGAATGAATGGCTTGACGTGAGGGGAGCTGTCTCATGCTTATAAGCTGAAATTTACATTTATGTGAGAAGGCATAAATTTTACCATTAGACGAGAAGACCCCATCGAGCTTGATGAGGGCTGTTTATTATAAGTTAGTTTCTAAGTTTAGTTGGGGTGACTGGATGCATGTACAACGCATTTGAATTAGGAAAAGTAATGAAGATCCCTTAGTAAGGATATGGAGAAAAAGTTACCGTGGGGATAACAGCGTAATGCTTCTGGAGAGATCTTATTGAAGGAAGATGTTGCGACCTCGATGTTGAATTAGGGTGTTATCTTGGCGCAGCAGTTAAGATGGTGGGACTGTTCGTCCCTTAAAATCCTACATGATTTGAGTTTAGACCGGCGTGAGCTAGGTCGGATTCTATCTTTGTTTAGGGCCTCCTTTGTACGAAAGGATCGGGAGGCTGACCTGAGGGTTATAAGTAAGTGACCAGAGGCTCATAGGTTGCATTTAGATTTCTAATCTTACTGTAAGCGGTTCGACTCCGTTTGTGTCTCTTTGAGTGTTTGTTTCCGGCACTGTGTTAGCTCTTTCCGGAGTTATACATGTTACTAAATGGGAGTAGAGAGTTTGGGTGTCGTTTTTTTCTTCCTTTAAAAGAAAGTTGAGGGTGATGGCTCAATTAAAATCAGAGTAGGCTTTATGACTTTGAGATAAATTCCTCTGCGTCAGTGATTAAGATTGGCATAATATCCCGGAGATGGGTAGCTAGTCATGATGGAAAAGAGAAGGAGACAATAAAGTGCCAGCATCTGCGGTTAAACTTTGCCTTCTAGTTAATACGTTCTTGTGGTTGGGCGGCGAGGTATATTGAACAGGATTTTGGATCATATCGGTGAAATGGGTGATTCATAAGATTTCAGGGTTCTTACATCGTTAGCTCGGAAGGCTGTTACAGAAACGGGGATTAGATACCCCCTTATTAATGCTGAACTAGGAATCCATGGGGAGTACGAGCTTTTGCTTAAAATCTAAGGAAGTTGGCGGTAATTTCATATCATGTGAGGGGAACTTGGCGGTTAATTCGATAATCCTCGAGGACTTTACCTTCTGTATTCTTAGCCTACCGCCGTTGTCAGTAACCTTTTTGATAATATAGAGGGTTGCTAGGGATATAAGGTTGTGTTTAACTGATCTATTCGAATTCAGGTAAGGGTGCTGGTTATCAGGAGGGCTTAGCTGAGTTACAATTATACAATAAAACGGAAGTGGGCTTGAAACAGCTTATTGAAGGTGTACTTCACAGTAATGTTTTTTATTAAAGAAGCGTGAACGGGTTCTGGATTGTGTACAAATCGCCCGGCACCCCTGTATAGTTCAAAATCTGGGTAAGTCGTAACATAGTAATGCTACCATAAGGTGGCTTTAAATAATTAGAGAACGAACTGTTGGATTATAGTCGATCAGATTGATGTTTATTTTCAATGAGTAGGAATGGTTCCTACGTTCTTTATGGAGACATTTTAACTAATGATTACTGGAGAACAGGGTTTAGGCATAAAGTTTACATTGTTAATCATGAAATTTTGTTTGACATAAGTAAAAAATGGTACAGTTCGTTTCGGTCCCTTTTTCATAAGAGGCGCGAGACTGATAGTCTGGCTTGTGGTTTAATTTTGATTCCGTTTTCATGCCAAGGTTATTTGTTTCAATTTTATTTCTAGGGTTGCTAGGAAAATTTTAATCGCATGAGGTTTTGTTTCATAGGCCGTTTTGAAGTAGTTGTCCATCTAAAAGTTTCTAGAGGTTACCTAGTTTGGGGCTTGTGAATGGAAAGACGGCCGCAGAGGTGTTAAGTTGTAGCCTTAATTATAAAACGATAGATGTTTTTCTTTCTATGCTGCTTGGCTGTTTCGGTTGTGACTATAATAGGTTATGATATTGCTGATTTGTTCTGGGGGGTTCCTCAGGGGTACTTAGGAGTTCTTATAACTCTTAGGTTTGTGGCTTTTCCTTTACTTTTCTTGAAGGGAAACGAGATTTTTATGGCTCCAACTCGGGTTGGGGCCTTAACACAAGGAGGGTGGAAGCGATTTCATCATTATATTGAGGAAGAACATGGTGATTTAATGGCTTATCCTGGTTTAACTCATGTTTTTTTTTCCTTGTTGGTTTGTATTTTAGGTATTTCTTTTTTAGGGATTATAGCCTATTTTCCTGCTTTAGGTGCTAATTGGAAGTTGTGGGTGAGCTTAGCTTTACCTTTTTGAATGATTGCTATAATTTTTACTTGAAGAGGTAATTCTGGAACTTTTGCTGGTTTTGCAGTAGATCCTGAGTTGCCTTGGGCTCTTAATGCTGTTTTACTGATGACTGAGCTTATTAGAATTGCAGCTCGTCCTGTGACTTTATCCTTACGGATTTGGGTTAATGTGACGATTGGTCAGGTTGGAATACATTTATTAGGTCAGATATTTGGTGGGTACGTATCTTTAGGTATTGACGGGGTTATTGGCGCCGCTTTATGTTGGTTTTTTGGGACTGCCCTAATCACTGCAGAAATGTGCGTTCTATGTATCCAGACTTTTATTTTTATTAAGCTGTTGCTAATTTATTGTAGGGAGTATGGGTTTAGGCATGCTAATCCTCAGGGTTATCATTAGGTTAGGTTGTAGTTTAACTAGAATCGGAGCTTTGGGAGTTCCGGGTGCCCTTTTGGGTTAACCTAATTTTAAGATATTAAGTTAATAAGACTGTGGCACTTCAAATGCTAAAGTGAATATGTTATTCATATCTTGATGCATAGAAAGAGAGGATATCCTGTTCTTTATAACACGTTGTTGCCTATTGTGATTTCTAGGGGCGTCTGATTAACTGCCGCTGGCTTAGTTTTCTGATTTCATGGTTCTTCTTATTTGGGAGCATTGCGAGGATTAGGGGTAATTAGCCTAGGTCTTGTTATGTGGTGATTTAAGGTTTCTGCTGAAGCGGCTAAGCAAAGCGGTCATAGATCTTTAGTTTACCGAAATGAGCGTATTGCTATGGTTTTATTTATTTTGTCCGAGGCCTTTTTCTTCGTTAGTTTTTTTTGGGCTCTAGGTCATGTGAAAATCGGTGAGATTTCTTATGGTTATGCTTGGCCTCCGGTGGGGATCAGAGTTGTTGATGCTTTTAAAGTACCTCTTTTAAATTTGATTATTCTTTTATGTTCAGGTGCTACAGCTCAAGCTTCTTTAGGTCATGTAAAGGCTCATAATCAATCCTACCCAGAGACTCCAGAGATGGATGACCATCTATTCAAGGCTGTTGTGGGTTTAGTTATTACAGTAATTCTGGGGTTCATGTTCTTGGCTGTTCAAGTCTGGGAGTATGCTGTTTGTCAATACACAATTGCTGACAGAGCTTTTGGAAGAGTTTTTTTTGTGGTAACTGGGTTTCATGGGTCTCATGTTTTTGTGGGGGCCATGTTTTTTGTGATTGCGGTATTCCGATTGATGTGTGGTCACTTCAAAAAGGGTTCTAACTACTTCCAGATGTGGGCTGGTGTGTGATATTGACATTTTGTTGACGTCATTTGGGTTTTCTTATTTATTGCATTATATTGAGGGGCTGGTAGATAGGTTATTCTGGCTTGGTACTTTAAAAAAAAGGTTTGATTTGCATTCAAAGATTGGGATTTCTTCCCCCAAGCTAGTTGGGTTCTGAAAATTCATACTCTAATGGTAATGGAAGTTTTAGTAGAATTGTTTCTACGAAGTCTGGTCATAATTTAGGTTTCTTCTGATCTAAAGTTTGAACCTTGGCTTGTGGTGTTTTGTGGGTGGTGTGAAAACTACGGTTATTCTATGCCTGAATTTGGCGATGGGGTGGTACCGTAAATCATAAAGAA